ACTACCTTTGCTAATGTGCTTTGTCGAACAACCTTGACTAGCTTTCCAGCATGCGCTACTACAGCCTACCTAGCCTCTTCCTCCTCTATTCCATTTCTAGTGCAATATCAGAAGGTATCAAATCCAGCGTATCGAAAGCCCGGTCCGTAATCCCTTCGCCCCGTCTTTGCTTCCCCTCGTGCGCTTCCATATAAATTCCCATTTCATCTACCAGTTGAACTGATTCGATCACAGTCCCATAAGCAGTAGGGACCACGAGTGAGCTTATTTCGTGATCGGCTAGTAGATCCTCATTTCTTCTTCTTTGCAAAGGTCTACTGGGTAGAATAGATCCAATTGATGGCGACACATAAGAACCCCTTAATTCACCTACCCCTTCTCACTTCTGGTTCATCAAGATAGGCTGGATAGTGGCACATCTCCATTTCTTCCATTCGCTGTCCAGAAAACTACAGCTTTCAAGCCTACGTGCGCAGGAGCGCACTTCCGTTTTCTACGCCGGGTCGATGTACAAAAAGAACCAAATATCATAGATTGTTCATGTCGTGAAAAAGAACTTGTCAACGTGATAGATAGACTTCGTCTTACAGAAAAGATAAGAAAAGCGAAGCGGGAAGGGTCACAAAGAGCTTATTTAGGGCTCTGTTCCCGAGGCATACTCTTCTAGATAGAGAGGGTGTCAGGCTAGCTTTCAAAGAATGTCTGCAGAAAACATCTATCTAAATTCTCACACGTCCCCATTTTCTTGGTCTTTTTTCTTGCACCAGGCTTGCTTAGCTTACCTAGGGAAACAAGTAAAAAATAGGATATGCTTTCAAACTGGCCTGCGTAAGGCACTTTCAAAAGCTTGATCCCACTCCCGGCTAAATAACCTTCTTTCTTTACTCTCGTTCACGGTACAGTCATTCTTTCTATATAGAAACTGCTTTACTTTACAACCTACTATGCCTAGAGCCTCATTTGAGTGTATGAAGCTGATTGGAAGGATGGGAGAAAACAATGAATGGTACTAGGCTTTCTACCAACGGTGTACCATAAATAGCTGAGATCGAGCCAGGTTAAACAGATCAAGGGAAATCAGAGCGAGAATTTCTTCTGGTGGGTGAAAGGGTCTATCTAAAACTTCAACCTCATAGACAAATCACAGTGTCAGGAAAAAGGCAGCACAAACTGAGCCGTACTATGGCCATTTGAAATTCTAGATAAGATTGGAACTTTAGCTTATAGATGGAAATAGCCTGTGGGATCGATGGTACATCCGGTTTTCCACGTGTCTCAATTAAAGAAGGGTGGGCAGTATAACGGACCAAGTACTGGAAAATAAAGTGACAGTCAATTTCGATATGCTTGGTGCGCTCATGAAATAGTGCATTGGCCGCAATGGTTAGGGAAGCCTGCCTTGCCTGGTTTTCACAAATGATACGGGAGTCGACAGATAAATACCAAGGTCACTTTAGAAAAAAGGAAAATCAAGTTTTTTCTGTTTATACGGAGTGAGTGGAATTAAAGTGAAATACAGATTTAAGTGGTTAGCAAGGAAAGCTTTCAATTCACTAAGCGAAATATAGCTTCAAGCAAGCATGGATTTCATATGTCCAGCTCGCAACGTATCCGACGAAGTAAAGAAACCTCCTAGCAAATAGGTCTTTTTCGTGTTAAGCTTAGAACTTTTCCAACTGAAGATTCAATGTTTACGAGTGAGATTGAATAGGCTACGGCAACGCTCCGCGCCTTTCTTTCGTGAACCAGCAATTACAAGAAGAGACAGACGAGTATAGAATTTTTTTCAAGCTAGTTCCTCTATCCCACACTCTTGACTTGAAGGCCCATAGACATCACCTGTTGCACTCTACTACAGGAATCACTAAACTCTAAAACAGATACGCACAATTATAGGTGGTTCTTTGGATGCGAAGAGTTGTCGTTGAAAAGAATTTGATACAAACCTAACTATGAAAGAACTTCTGTCGCTATAGGGCCGCTGTTTTCCAAGGCGGAGGAAATAAAGTCCAGCAGCATCATATACAAAATGGAGAACTGTACTTCACAGAAGAGGATTAAAGTCTGGCTCCGTTCTGCCTTGATTTCATGGTTCAGCAGAAACAAGAAGCACACTGAAAGAAGAAAATAACGTTTTCATCAAAGGATACCCACTGTAAAGAAACCAAAGTCAAAAACGAAAACCAAATGTTTATGCATTGTTAACTTCCCACATCAGGCAGCATATTATCTAAAGATACTACTTTTTTAAGAAGGAATGTTTAACCATACTATAAGCTGCATGAATGAATCCAGGTTTAGTGACCAGGATCAGCCCCAAAGTGATTGCACGAGAAATCTTGCGCCCATGCTAGTGTTGCAACAATCAAAACCTTCGTGTCTTCCTTTTCTGTACCATAGAACAAATTCACATTAGTTAGTACCAGTCAGTGCTGTATTAAAATAATAAAATTTCATCTACATTTCAATCATGAACTAGGAGCACCAAAAAAGGGGCTTTCTCACTATCACTTAGGGATTGTTTGTTTTCGAATTTACTTTCCAAAAGAACTACAAGGAAAAGTCTTCAGAGATTGAGACAACCAGAGTTGACCAAGAAAATGAAAAAAGCTATTGGCTGGTCTCTTGGTAATTACCAAAAGAAGTTACATACCCTCATCCTCATCGGCCGATTGGCCGTCACGGGCTGACAAGTAGAGAAAGACAGAGTTGTTGACGAGGTTGCACAGTGCCACAAATACTCCCAGGCAGTATTGTGCAAGTAAGAACAATGCCGGGATCGAATAATGCCACAAGCCTATTCTTTCCCATATCACCATATCCTGCACAGATCACTCCCGATTAATCGTCACTATCTCACATCAGAGGAAGTAAACACAAGAAGTTCCTCTACAGTTCAAACTGACTGTTTCTATCCATTCCCGACTCTTCTTGCCTTAACGGATCAATTTCTTTTCTTCAGTCTTACTTTAATTTGATTGAGCCCAACTCTGTTTTCACTGCCTTCGGTCTAATGACTCCTAATAGTGGAACTACGGAAGACGACTTGTTTTCAGCACTGCTCTTTTCAAGCTATGATGAAGTAAACACCAGAATAGGTAGGAAGCCCGTGTCGATATGCTTTTTCTTCCTCTGTAAATCTTTCGGTTTCTTTGTCTTAACTCGAGAAAGGAAACTTCTTTTCTTTTGGAAGGCTGATACATATTTTGAGCACTAAATGATCGTGGGGCTTTGTGCTTTCATGTATTGGCTGATGTGTCATATTGATGCTTTTTTCACTCTCTTTTTTTTGAAGAGCTATCATCCACACCAGGCTCAGGGACGAGGATGGGAAGTACTTACTGGTGAAGGAAAGGAAAGGGCATGATGGGCATCTATCTCGATCCGGCAGAGGCGGAGGCCGAGGAGGTAAAGAAGGAAGGTAGAGCCCGATTGGTGTCGAAAAAGCTTATCATCCCACTTTTGGCTACTATTACTTCTCTAAATAAAGAACGTCGGGGCTTTCTGGTGATTTCTATATAAGAAAACACTTTGAGAACTTGACATAGAGTCGGTGATCCTGCTTTCATTGCAACACAATTCGGAAGTCTGGAAAAAACAGTAATTCAACCATTACTTTAGCTTCGTAAATAAGTTTACGTACGGTGAGCTGTCTGGGAACCCATACAAGATCGGAGTACCCACAAGACTTGCAAATTTACTGAGAGCGCTTCTCGTCTACATGCGCAGAGGCAAGTTGGGGAGGGTGATCAAGAGGAAAATCGTCTCTAGCCGATCATTCTCCTGCCAGATTTCCTTGGACCATTTAGTAGAACTATGCCCTACACTGACTATGCTGTGCGCTTTCGAGAAGATTCAAACCTATCTGTTTGATTTTCCGGTCTTGGTACTGTTAGTTTTTCAGGGAAGACCACTCTTGCTATACCTCTCGGTCACGGAACATTCCATAGGATGCGTGTAGAGGTACTTTATATATAGGCAGCTTCAGTGTTTTGATAGAACTCAAGCGGTTGATATAGCTAAGGAAAACCATAAGAGTGAGGGATTGAATTTCCATGCATGCGCTCTTTCTCTCCTCCCCGAGGGGACGTTATCGGTCGCTTCGTTCCCTTGTTTACTGAACTCTTTTCAGGAGATAGGTCTACCGTTGCAAACTCATCTGCTTGTAAATTCATTGTGTAAAATAACTCGTAAATTCATTGTGCCAGAATTGATCACTGATCAGGTGTGATCAGTCTCATCCGTCTAAGAGACTGATCCGGTGCGATGAGTCTCATCCGTGTAATATTTTGGAATTCCTCTTCCAACTCGTCCCGGAATGGGCGTTATGGCAAAGAACAAGAAGAAAAAGAAAGAAGAAATTTGTCCAATAGTAACAAATGGTGCCTCCACAGGTTGACATCCGATCCAACCTAGTAGTAAGCAATCCGCCAAAAGCAACCAAAATATTCCTTGGTGAATCGGTCGAAAACTTGAACTACGCACATACATTTCTTTAAAAAAAGGTAAAGCCAAGAGAGATATAAAAACTGGTGCTATTGCGGCTACACCTCCCGCTTTGTCAGGTATACTGCGAAGAATGGCATGGATCGGTAGGAAATACCATTCCGGCACAATATGAGGCGGGGTGGGCATCGGATTAGCAGGTATATAATTGTCGGGATGCCCCAAAACATTTGGAGCAAAAAAAATCCAAATGGAAAAAAAGATAGCAGAAGCTACCCGACCTACAAGATCCTTTACATAAAAATAAGGGTAAGAAGCAATTTTATCCATCTCAGAATGTACACCCAATGGATTATTTGATCCATATTGATGCAATGCAGCCAAATGAAGAAGACTGGCGCCTGCTAAAATAAAGGGGAGTAAATGATGGAGACTAAAAAAACGATTTAAGGTGGCATTGTCCACGGAGAAACCACCCCAAAGCCAAGTCACTATGGTATCTCCTACTACTGGTATGGCGCTAGCTAAGCTTGTAATTACTGTTGCTCCCCAAAAGCTCATCTGACCCCAAGGTGGTACGTATCCTATAAAAGCTGTCACAATCATTAATAGGAATATGACAACTCCGAGACACCGAACAAATTCCCTAGGACTGCTATAACTCGCATAATATAGACCACGAAAAATATGAAGGTGAACCACAATGAGAAACATACTTGCCCCATTAGCATGCATATAACGGAGCAACCAGCCCCCTTCAACATCTCTCATAATGTGTTCTACGCTGTTGAAAGCTAGATCCACATGAGGTGTGTGATGCATAGCTAAAAAAACGCCAGTCACTATCTGAATGACTAAACAAATACCAGCTAACGAACCGAACCCCCACCAATAACTAAGATTGCTCGGGGTTGGATAATCTATCAAATGCTGGTTAAGTGTGGAGTATATAGGTTGTTTAAGAAGAGAGAATCGTTGGTTCCTTATAGTCATTTCTCTTTTCTATCATGACAACTCCTCTTCCCCCTTATTTACTTTACCCCCTTGCCTTGATGGAAATTGGCTTCGCTGCGCCCTGAATAAGAAAAAAGCTGCATGAGAAGATTCATCCCATTTTGGTTTGGCGAGAGGGAGGCAGCGAATCACCTGGGCTACGGATTTGTCGGTTAGTTGATTCTCGAAATAAGGTCATTCGGAAAAAAAAACTGCCGCTTTCTCCGCCGGTTTCTTAAGGCTTCAAACGAACGACTAGTCATTAAGAAACCCATGAAATAAAAGTCTATTTTGTACCTTTCATGAAGAAGTTTTGCCTGCGTGCAAACTACCTAGCCCTTTTCAAAAGAAAGAACGTCGATTTCCATCTCAACAAAGAAAGAACTCAAAATAAATGAAAGCAAGATTGCTTGTTGTCCTATTACTCTTTTTGCCTGCCTTGTGGAGCTTTGGAAAGGAGAGAATTTGAATAAAGTAACTCTCCTCTTATTGGACGAGAGAGAGTCAATATGATATTGGCGTGGGTTCTACCAACGAAACGAAGAAGTTTTTTATTGGTCTTTATCATGGCACGGGATAACCCCCTCGAAAGAGGAGTTAAAAGAGGTCCCCGAAAAAACTAGCGACTTCCCCACCCCCTTCATCCGGAGAGGGAGAGTTTCCAGGTGGAGCGGCCCCATCTCCACCTGACGAATCGCTAGAATCATCATCTCTTTTCCTCTTCCCGGACTCAGAAGGGCCTGCTGAGGTTCCAGCTTCTCCTGCCCCTACTTGTTGATCCTGGACAATAGAGGAATCATCCTCTACAACAAGATAGGGGTCGGGTATCGGGCTCGTCCCGCTCCGCATGTTCATATTTGCGGCGCAGGTTTTCGGCAGCTACCCCGAATTCGCTGCCTAGCCCATCCTCGACAAACTCCTGCCATATCCCCTGGAGAACGGACAGATCCCCTCCGTGCCAAAGGACAGTGTCGACAAAGTCTCTCATAGGGAGACCTTCCGGCATTACTTTGCCCTCATTTTGAAAAATACTTTCTAGAGAAGAAGCCAAATCCTCTAAAATTTCATCGGCATCATCTGGGGGGATGATTACATTAGGGGTCGGAGGGCCCTCCGCCCCTGGGGCTGGGGGAATGGCGGGATAGTCGCCATGATCAGGCACCCTCGCAACAAGCAGAAGGTGGCCCGCCGGGGATTCTTCCGGAACGTTAGGATTGAAGAATTGCTGCAATTCTTCCTGAATAGACTCGATTCTCCGCACATCAGTTGAATGGCTAAGACGCAACGGAATCGCAACGTTTCTTTCTTTCTATATGATAATATGCACCGAGGAAAGGAGTTGTTTCAAATAGAAGTCAAGTAAACAGATTCAAGTTAGCCCAGTTTGGTTCCTTGGAAAAGCAGTTCAAAGCAAAGGGTTGACGGGTGGTGGAGTCCCAGGTTTAGTATATAGCCCCTGTTTTCCAATCCGTAAACGGTGGATTGACTTGCTCTTTATCAAATCACATTAAAAAGGGGTTTTGTCGTTCAATGCTTTGATCCGCGCACCTTATTTCTGATTGAACCACTTCCTCGAAAGGACATCGTATCGGTGCCAGAATATGGGCTAGCGGTACACCAACCTCCCCACCAACTGCTACGCCCCGCGGGGCTTCTTCCTAGCGCTATTGAAATGATATTCCTATTATTGGTCTTAGCAATATCCCTGGACCAGGGCACGGCACCTATCCAACTATGTCTTGTTTCGGTTTCGGATCCGGGTAGTAGAGTCCTAGGCATCGGCAAAGCCAACAAGGTACGGGATTCGGCTCAACAGCTACTTCCTTGCTTAAATCTAATTTCAAAGTGTATCCCCACATAACATAATGGAGATTTAGCAGCTATCTTTACGGCATAGCCCTTTGACGGCTAAGGGAAATGTTGATGTTTCGGTTCATACGAAATACGATTTATCGCAATTCAAAGCGCATTCAATAGTTGTATTAGATAGTTTAGATATAGTGACCCACTAGTTCGAGATGCACTGACCTTGGCCATTGCCTGCTAACTACGGTCATTATATGTCAATCCGGATCGCACACCGGAAGCAAAGATCAGGGGATTGCCAACTTGAATGAATGTAATCCGGTTACGGTGTAGGGGAGATTTGTCCAATAGGGACATAACTAGTTGCTAAGCCCAGTCAGTCCTGTATGTATGGTATGTCCAGTAAGGCTAGTGAAGTAAAGAAAGTAAGGAAAGGCAAGTAATGTAAAACCTGACTCTAGAATATGGCTCGAGAGATTGAATATAGGGAGGAATGAATCGGGCATCAAGTAAACTAAGGCATCAAGGAAAGTAAGACTTGAGGATGGAAGGGAGGAAGGAGCCAATAAGCCACCGTCAGTGTACCAGTCATTGGGACAGGTGCCGTGTGTTCGGTCTACCTGCCTTTAGTACGACCCGGATGAAAAGATGCTGACGAGTATTAAAGGTTAGGCCAAATGATTCTAAGCTTGAGGACCCATTCTATCCGGGCCTAAATGCTGGAGTTTCAGAATGAAGTCTACTTCTTACTTACTTTCTTAGAAGGCTTCCTATATGCTTAACACATTGACGTCTAAGGCTAAGCTTTCTTTCTAATGGTAAGCCGGGGATCTAATAGTCCACTTCACCCTAGCTCTCTTTACGGTCGATATAGGTTGCTTTTTTGATGACTAGTCCCACGGTAGGCCTTATTTTCTACCTCCTCTACCTAGTCTCACTTTTACTAAGGAGGGAGAGAAGAGGGTTCTCCGGGACGGAAGACATCTCTCACTCGTACATATATGGATGGGGAGGCTACCTCTACAAGGGAAGAAACTGAGCAGCAGAGATTTTGGCAATAGCAAAGGGGATCCAGATGATTTCAGAACTCCAACTGGCTATACTCGAATCTGATTCTGCTGCAGCTTGACATTTACTACTTCAAAATGCTGATATCTCGAATCCCTATCTTATTAAAATGGGGTGGCTTTACTGAAGACTGCAAGACAAGGATTCAAAGCATGTGCATCATCCTGAAGCACACACTCAGAGAAGGCAATCAATGTGCAGACAACAGCAATGGCTTTATATGAAGAAGAGGAAACCAAGACCCTTGAAGTGAATCCATGGTCGACCCTCTCACAAAGTTGATAATGATTCGGTAGGTCGTGCGCTCGAAAGGGGGCGGCCCTTACGACATAACTCGGGGTTTTCGTCTCCTTCCTTGTTGATTAACAAAGATTTAGGTGCATAATATAATATAGAAAGATTGTACAGAACGGAGTAACCTAGACTTTTCTAAGAAAATAAAAAAGAGAATGATCATTGAGAACTTTTGTCGGCCTGTAAGCTGGCATATGAATAGAATCTTGGCTTTGAGACAGTTGCGAGCCGGAATCGAACCAGCGCAAGAAGCTAAGAATTCCATCTTATCGCTACGGTTACCCGGTTCACCACTCAAATGGCTACATCCGGGGCGGAGGGGCGATCTTCCTATGCGATAGATTAGTTGGGCATATACGAAAATATGCAAACCAGGTTTCTTTCCTTTGTCTAGATTTTGTGTGTTCGAGCAATTTGGATGCACACATGCTGAGCTATTTGGATTTCCAGCTGGGACTTCAACCGCAGTCTTGCTAATTTAAGTAGGTGGTTTAGGTGATTCTCGAAACTCTTGCTTACCAGTGGTGGAATATTGCTTCGTATCTTCAAGGATTGGGTGGAGGTGGCGTAAAAAGGAAGGAAAAAGGAATTTCAAATCCGTCCCTTCCCACATCGGGCTTGACTTTCCTTACTTTCCCAACCCCGCTACTGTAAAAAGAACTCTTTTGTTTTGAGACTAGCTAGCCGCTATGGTTTGCGGGAAAACTCTTCTTTCTCTGGTCTCACTTCGAGTCCTTCTAGAAGTAAATAAAGGAAATGCTTATTCAACTACGGCACTGTCGGACAACGAAGCACTGTTCACCCGAGGCGGGAAGCATTGTAGGTGAGTAGATACTAGAGTTTTGGGTATACAAGAAGCCGCGAGGGATCGTTATATAGTTTTCATCTGGTAGGTCTTCTTACTTATGATGCCTGGAACTTTAACTAGAACTGGGCATTCCTCAACCAAAACAATTAGAGAACTAGTTATTCCCGCGGGACACGAACTTACATGAAACTAAACTTTGAAAACAAGTTGACTTTCGTTAGGGATCCGCTCTTTAACTTAACGAAGTGGACAATACTTCAAGCTGCTACTCAGCTCTCATACACATGTTTCTATAAATGCATGCAATCTTTTTTCGTTTTCTTCATCCTGCGAAGACAGATGTCATGACTTAAAGACCATCCCGCCAAACACAATGCAAAGTTGGCAACGAGCTAGCTATAGGTAGTACATTATTGAGAGTCTTGACTGGGCCTATGGGATAAACTTTGTTGAGATAGCGGGTGATATTACTCAGATATAAAACACTTCCTGCCTTGAAGAAAGAAAGATGAACAAGGTACTGACAAAAGAAAGCGCAACATCTGTTTGCATAAGAGAAGTAGAAAGGCGAGTCGACCAGAGCAATGGTTGAGGGGTCTTCCGCGCTAGCAATCAATCCGACTTTATCTTTGGGAATGAAATTCCTTTTATAAATATTGGAGTAAGAACCTACCAAAGAAGACCTCCCTTGAGCATGGAAGGAATGATACGAAAATAGCGAATTTGCTTATTAGGAGTAGAAGCACTTTTCTATAGTAAGATAGATCTAAAGGGCCTAGCAGTTCTTACAATACCAGTAGTAATAGATAGGATACCTTATGGAGATACCTTGAAAAAAAAGACTAGTTAGAGTTTCTCAAAAAAGCTTAGGAAAGCAGGTTTAGGAAAGGCAGTTTCACCAGTGTCTAAGTAAGAAAAGTAAAGTTAGTCATCTAAGGAAAGCCTTGGGCGAAAGAAAAACCCTTTTCTCTGCGCATATTCCCTTTCTAGAGTATTATACTGTCAATAACTATCCTTGAGTTTCCTAAATCCCTTTTGCCGCCTCAAGTAAAGTATAATATCTGAAGTAGTAGATGCTACTGAAAGAGGTATGTCATAATCATAAGTAGTTACTTCTTCCATTTTGACTGTAATAGAGTTCAAGTAGTTGATAGCGCCAGTCTAAGTAGTTATCTCTGTTCTCCTTTGGAGATGTAGTAAACTATGCGTAAGCTGTATTTGACTATGGATAAGGAATAGTTCTTGCCTATCTATCCGGAGTATTTGCCTATTCCTAAGTAGTTATTCACTATCCATAACCTTTATAAGTATCTGACCTCTTGGGCAAGCCAAAATAAGTAATTCTTAAAAGCTAGTATCTTTACCTCTTTCTTTCCTCCGTCTAAGGCCAGTCATTTTCCTTCTCTGCGGTTGCTTATGGTGAGTGCTAATTCCTTCCAATTGCAGTCCTTCGGGGTTATATCCTGGTATATGAAAGAGAAGATCAATTCCTTAGGAGACAGGTATCGATGCTTGCCAGCAGGAGAAAGATCACTAGGTTCAGTCTCTGATCTGATCAATAGGGTTCCCTAGGTACATTCCGTTTTCTGGAAATCCAGCAGGGATAGTAGCTCCCTTTTCGAGGGCAAAAAAACTCGTTAGGCTATCCGAGATTTTATCTTTTTTCCAGCTTTTTGGAGTGAAAATAAGGAGTGCCCGGCCATCTAAAGTGCCAGTCTAAGTTCCCCTCCAGGCTGCAGGGTAAAGGGCAGACACAGGTTCAGAGCGAGGGGAAAGGATCAAGGGTGCGTAGTATGCTTCTTACCCGCCTTATCTGCTAGGTCTAGGATTGGTTTTGTTAACTAGAGATCTTTTCCTGGGCGTTTACACCTATTCCATTTTTAAGCTAAGCTCATTTTTGAGTACTAAGCATAGCATATATATTACTTGCTACTTGCCAATATGTAGATAAGTGAGTGTAAAAAGTCAATGTCCGACCGTGGCTATTGAATCGTCGAGGTTGTGTTAGTGAGCTGCTCTTTGAGTCTACCTTTTACCCAAGGATGTAGTTGTCTATGCATAAAGAGTAGTTGCCCCTCAGAGTGTAGTCAAAGTCTTGAAGGAAGGATATAGTGCCAAAAGGCATGGTCCTTATAGTGGATAGTACGAGTCAGGGGAAGACCATTCCCAGTAAAGATACTTTTTCAATCCAGTTTTTAAGCTCTTTTTTTTCCAAAGGCAATGAGGAAGGATTCTCCCCAAGACAGGACTCTTTGTTTACATTCCAAGGTGGGAATGGGTGAGAGGTAGTCTATCTCTGGCTGGGATGAGAGTCTAAAGTAGTATTCTTCTTCAGTGGAAGGCTCTGGGAATCCCTCTTTTAGTTGGCAAGGTCAATCTAGCAGATGATAGGTCTAGAGAGAGCTGGCTTTAGGGGTTATAGGCAGGCCTATTACTCCAGGCACACTCTTCTCAAACACTACGTTGCTATAGCTATGCTTCCTCAGACTCTGTTTGACTCCCCTCTCAAGCGGGTAAAGAAGCTCTTTCCATTCTTGCCTAGTGACTAAGGATTTTCACACTTGTTGTGTCTAGGCTGCAAAGATTTTATCATAAAACACTAACTGAAGTGTTAGAGGGATTCACTTTCGATAAGAATCCAAAAGCAAGTTCCCTATACTACCTTCTTTCCCTCCTCTGTTTCTGTCTTTAAGAGGCAGTGCATCCGGCAGGAATCGAACCTACTTTTTGACCCATTTTGCCTTTCTAGGTTGGTGGGCGCTTTCACCATTCAGCCATGGATGCTTTAGCGAGTGAACTAGGTTTTTATTTATGAGCGAACTAGGTTTTTAGTGGTATTCCTTCTCGAGCTTCTATTTCTTCCGTTAAGGGAGATTCGGGAAAAGATGGAATAGGAAGACGTGTTTCCAGAACGAACAAGATACGGGTAGAGAAGGGGAAGTTAGCAAAGTTAGACAAGATTGGAATGGGCATAGGAACATGTATTGATGTACCAGATCGGCTAATGCTCCCAGGTTGATGCGATGTATTCCACCAGTTGACTGGAGACTTTATTATTGGTATATCGATCGGTCCAGCACGGATTGAAATAGGAGCCGGTTCGACAGGAAGCTTTTGAAAACGCAGTGCACCCAGGTAAATAAGGAACAAGATGAATACAGAAGTTAAACGAGCATCCCACACCCGAAAGGTACCCCACATAGGCCTTCCCCGAAACCCCCCAGTCACTAACGTAAACAAAGTAGAAAAAGCACCAATTTCTGTACCGGTTCCGGAAGAGCGAAGAAAAAGGGGATGTTTTGTTAATGGGAACAAGGAACTGTTTATAGCTGTCGCGATATAAATAACTATACTCATCCGAGCCGCAGGAACATGTACATACGAAATACGAGAATTTCCACCTTGTTGAAGATCTGGTGGTGCTACCCGAAGACTTAAATGAATAGCCATCGCTGTTAAGAACAACCGAGATCCAATGAGAATTTGCGCGTAGCTTTTTGTCTTTGACATAAAAAAATAAGGTTGTAATAACGAAACTGACATTTTATTTTTCCTTGCCTTGCAAGTGGAACAAGAAAGACTATATAGTGATTTTGATTCTATAAACAATCAAAGGATTTCGCATGCTTTCCATGGAATGACGGAATTCCCCTTGCTTAGTTTTCGCTCCGCTCGTGCGTGGCACTCCTTGCTTGCGGAGCGGCATATCGGAAAAAGAAGGATTGACTTTCTATACGGGCCCGTCCCCTCTTACCCCTAACTAACGATTATGCTGCTCTCGCCTTTTTGTAATCTTCTCTTTAAAAAATTCACTACTAATCTAATTTTTACGACCTCCTTAGTCACCCTATCCACTCTCGTCCTGTTTTCGGGTTCCCGGGATGAGGATATTTCGATGATTTCTCCCTCCGTAGGTGGAAAACGCGTGGGTGAGTAGAGTCTGTGCTTTGCTTTGGGGGCACCGGCAAGAAGCTTCTCGGCCACCCTACTCTGACTTGATTAGCTACTTACTAGTAACTAGGATCGTTCAAACAGTCAGTCAGCAATGCGTACTTCTTTCCTAGTTGAGTGGATCTGCGTAGCAGAGCCCAATCAAGTACCACAAGCTCTGACCCGACTTGTTGTACTTGATTCACCCACGTAAATATACAACTGGGATAAGGGCTTTCATCCCATAAAAGAGAAGTGAGTCCGCATGTCGGCAAATGATTTGGAATTGGAACTGGCCACAGAGGAAACCTAAGCCTTAACTCCCCATTCTTTCTATCTTACATCGCCATCGAGCCCTGGCTGTAGAGTCACTTGCTGTGCTGTATTGAGAGCGGGTGGGTGACATGCATTAAGCGAAATCAGTTGTTATGTTTTTGATCTTCTTTGCGCGAGAAGACCCTTGACTGAGGAGACGTGTTTGGCTTGGATGATGCCGCTATGCTCCTATTCACTTTCAGAGACTGCTCTGAGTTTGCCGGTTTTGCGGCAACCCTTTCACTAAGAACATTTTCGCCATTAACGAAATGCCACTATTCCACAATGCTTCTTTGATTTATGTGTAGAAGCGGTAGTAGTGATGAAAATGGAGGGAGAAGAAAGAAAGCGATGTGACACGAGAATAGATCACATCCGACAGCCAGCCATGCCATTAGATAGATCCGCTTGGTCTTGTGATAGGGGCTTGAGGAGGAAGAAGAGGGGATTTCTGAAAAAAAGAATGAATCCCCTTAGGGAACAGGACGTGTGACTTCCTCAAACGAAACGAATGTGGCTTTCCTTTCGGGATAAGGCAAATCCTTCGTTCGGTACAATCAACATATTGAATCTACGCTCGCTCGGCTCGGTGCTGAATGAAGGAGTTCATTGATTCCGGGCTGCTCGTAGGGGGACTGTGAAAGCAAGCGTAGGAGATGTGAGTCCGATGGGTAAAAAAGGGAAGCAGGAAAGGGTTCTGATGTGAATTCTTCTTGTTTGTATATCTATCTCAGCCCTTGCTTGAAAACCTAAAAATTTACTTGCATCTTCCCTTATCACACTACACTTTCTCTTCCTTATTCCATTTAACTGAGCTAAGCAACACTTTTTCACGTATTCACCCGAGATATTAGAGAAATTGGTCATATTGATCTGTCGTCTTGTTCTCGATAGGAACTTGCTGCTGTCTTGGGAGGTTTGAGAGCGGGCACTGTCTATATATCCAAAATCGGAGGAGGGTTTGGATCACAGACGATCGGAGATTTTGGATTGAGATGGATGGTTGTGCTTGAAATTACGAGTCGGGTAATGCTAAGTTGAATCGGCTGATCCGTTTCATCCTCTTTCGGCAAAGGAAGTTGGACTTTAGTTAGCTAAAAAAACTATACCAGCAGCCTGTCTGTGCCCTTTGAGTCTATAGCCGCCAAATCTAAAGATTCCTTAAGTTTTCGTACGGCTTCTTTTTTCAATGATCGGTGACAATGAATGCTACGAATGCTCGCTTCCACTAATGTCGTCTAAGAATTGTGAGGTGCCCATAGCTTCCCGGAAGAAGAAGAGTCATTGTCGTTTCCTGACCGATATGGATGCACATATTTACCCTCGCCTCGGGAAATACCACCAGTAGAGTCTGCGGAAGGTGTCGTTCAGGAGAGATGCTGGGCTCTAGATATGCGAGTGAGATACCCGCCCTCGGTCATGACCTGGGTTGAAGAAGGAATCTATGTTCTTGGAAGCAAAGAAAGAACTCCGGTATTCCGACCTTCTAAAGAAAGAAGTCAGTCACTACTGACGATTTGAGGAAATGCATCCAGGAACCGACAGAGAAAGCCCAGGAGTTCATTGCTCGATTCAGACTCTTGGCGATGCCGGAGCCTATTCCCATTAAAAAAAAACAAGTCTCTATTTGCGGATTGCGTTATGAATTTTTAATTCCTCTTGCTCCTGTCGGGATAACGACATTTGCGCAGTTAATAGAACGAGCTTCAGAATTGATGGATATTATTAAGGAGAAAGAGGTGAAAGCTATCTCATTCCCAAGAATGGCTCAAACTAAGTCGTGACAGACGTTTCAAAAAAGTTTGTACCACAGTAGATGAAGAATAAGGACAAAGAACATAAAGAGCAAAAGAAGTACAATTTATATCTCGTTCACACTGAAAAGTTGTTTGAAGTTCTTATGTCCTTTGGAGCTCTCGAGTTGCCTGACTCCGATTAAAAACCTTTTCCAGGTGCTGAAAACAATTCCTGCTATGCTACTGTCAGTGTCACAGGAGGATGGGTCACGGCACAGGCTATTGTGGAACACTGCTTGATATTATTCATGATTAGATTGCTAATTAAGAATTAAACTAGTCCCCAGAAGGGTAAAAAAGATCCATTGCCGAATCTGAAAGAGTACAGTCCAGAGACGGGCAAAGCTGTCCAATTGAATGAAGCATAGTGCATCTTTCATTAAGTGAGATTCCAATTCCATCTGTTACGGCTAGGAAGCGGATGAGTGGCCGTATTCGACCACCTCTTTATCTTACGGCTAGATTCGGGAAAGTTTTCCATTAGATTAGGGGAAGGGAGATAAATTGTTTGTTTATCTTCCCTTTTTTTGAACCATTCTTCTTCTCGATAGCCAGATAGCATAAGAATATTGTTACTAAGAAAGCAGCAAATCCCTTCTTTCTACGAAGAAGCTAAATAGACTTAAAAAAAATTACCTTGCAACAGAAGTTTTTTTTAGTAGTCCACTTTGACTGATAGATCCCAGATCTTCAATTACCAGCCCCAAAAGTGCCACCCTATTTTGGTAAAATAAGATATACGTAGCGCTTCATATGAACATGCCTCTATCAATTGAGAGGCTCTAACTGGGCTCTTGAATGCTCTTAGGCTACCGTAACGATAAGAATGAATTCCGACGCGAGCATTCCATCTTACAGTAATCCCTTCCTTTTTCCCTATTGATTATCCGATTTGCACCAACAATTCATCCTTATGGAAAAGAAGGGATGCTACTTTCCGTGTCGTGATTACCCACCACTTGTCCTTGTACGCGGTAAAAAAAAGATATAGTATGCTTTCTATGAAAGCTCGTAAGATCCGCTGACAAAACAGAAAACCAATTCACTCGCTCAGTCTCTTTGACTAAATGGTTAAAGCACTTAACCGGCTTACCTTTTTCAGCTGCATCGTACCGTGGGTCAAACTCTGTATGTAGATAGAGCCCCTATGCTCCTAATGTAGAGCTGGAACTACAACAGTTACCGTGGAATCCGCGATCACACATGAGTTACAGTTGTTTTTCCGGTGAAGCTAGTACTTTACTTGAGTATACCATACTTTTAGTGTAGGAAACACCATTGTCACACGGGTCTAATAAGAATATTGACTGGCAGGTGAGCTAAAAGCCAACACCTGAGTCAGTCAGTCTTCCACTTCAGTTGCTGGTTGGGTAGGTCAAACCGCGAGTACGAGATAACTCAGAGGCACTGTAATACCAATCGATGTTGGTTGTCAGTCTTCGGCATTGATTTTCCTTGAGCGGAGGAAATGGTGCTTTGTCGATCCGATTTCTCACTTCTTCTCTTACGAGATTTCTAGTTTCATGAAAAGAAAAGAGCGCTCTTTCTATCAACGCAGGGCTCAGACCTTTTTACTGCAGTTGAATGGGTTTAGCTTAGAATTGAATCATGCCCCCGCAAGATTGGCTGGCCATTGAGGACTTGTTCCGATGAGTTTGAAAGTGCCGGCGAGGCACGGGCTTAGTAAGTGAATCGGCAAGTTGGTCAGAAGTATGAACATGAGAAATACGCAATTTACCAGTAGCAACTTGATCTCGAACGAAATGGAAGTCAATGGCAATGCGCTTCATACGAGAATGGAACACGGGGTTGGCGCACAAACATAAATGGCATGGCACTTACATTGTCACAATAGATGACTGGAGTGGGTGAGATTGGAACTTTCAGCTCTTGAAGAAGATTCATGATCCAATTGACTTCAGCGGCAGTGGAGGCAATGGCCCGATATTTGGCTTCGGTGGAGGATCGAGCAACTGTCTTTTGCTTTTTATAACTCCAAGAGAAGGATTGGCTCCAAGGAAAACAACATAAGCTGAAGTGGAAGTTTGATCATTAGGATCACCGGCCCAATCGGCATCTGCAAATGCGTGAAGAGTGCGAGGAGAATTCTTACGGAGCAAGAGACCTTAGTCAAGAGTGCCAACTAGATATCGGAGGAGGCGTTTTACAGCACACCAATGAAGTGTGGATGGGCAATGCATGAACTGAGAGAGCTTGTTGATGGCAAAGGAGACGTCAGGACGAGTCAAAGAGAGATATTGTAAGGACCCAAGAGCTTGACGGTATAATTTTTGATCAGCCGGTGGCGAGCCATCTGATAATTTAAGCACTTCAGTAGTAGCAATAGGGGCGTTGAGACAGCCTTGGCATCAGCCATGTTAAGTCGATGCAAGAGGTCGCTGATATACTTCCCTTGAGATAAGAACAAGCCATTAGCAGTGTAGTGAGCTTCAACTCCAAGGAAATAAGAAAGCTGGCTTTATAGAGAATCGTTTGGCAAGAGTAGAGATAAAAGCATTCACTTCAGCTGCTGCGGATCCAGTGATGATTATATCATCAACATAAACTAGTATATAAATAACCGAAGATGGGGAGTGAAGTATAAACAATGAGGAATGTGAGATGCTGAATCCTTCAGATACTAAAAAGGTACGAAGCTCGTTATACCAAGCACGAGGGGCTTGCCGAAGGCCATAAATAGGCTTATGCAACTTGCAAACATAATCTGGAGTAAAAAAGTCTTCAAACCCAGGTGGTTGTTCCATGAATACTTCATCAGTTAAAGAACCCTGCAAGAACGCGTTATTTACATCGAGTTGGCGAATAGGCCAACTATTAGTCACAGCAAGAGTAAGCAATTTACCTAGATGCCATTTACTTATTAATATAAATAAAAAACAACATATGTTGAATCTGACTTGATCCAGAGGTATTTCCAGCCCTTGGAGTGTGCTATACCGATAGCCGTCATAACCCCAACCCACTCTGCCTGATATGCGAATCCGCTGCCCAACGAAAGCGCAAAGCATCCATGTACAAAACCTCTGCAGTTTCGAAAGATTCCTCCGCATGACGATGGTCCTGGCTGACCTCTCGAGCATCCATCTGTATTAACTTTCATCCATCCAGGAGGTGGAGGTTGCCATAGAATAGAGTGGATCACCGGAGCTTTGCGTGGTTTCCCTTTAAGCCCCAACGCCCGAAGTCTAAGCAGATCAGTCTGCGAAAGTGTGCTTCGAGCCGATGACAGTTGAGCTTTCCAAGTTCTCACGTGCGGATGGGAGGCGCGAATGCTATTTGCCAACAGGTGACCCTGCCCGAGCAGTTCAGAAAGTTCCTCTTCCGTCTTCTCACGAGCAGACAAAACTTGGGTCAACTTCTCTTACAAAGCCTTTTGCTCAGAAAGCAGACTTTGTTTTCTAGCCTCTAATTCCAATTTCCTGAGATTTGGCATTCTTCTCCCGGATCCTCGCGAGATGATAGGGATTCCGTTTATGGACTGAGGTTAAGTTCCTTATCTAAAAGCGTAGCTGGATATATATCCATAGTGGCTTCCATACCTATCTTCTCCGGTGGAGTTCACTTTATATCGACCTATGACTAGTAGACCTATACAAAGACTATAGTTTCGCATTTACAGATCTCTTTCGTTATCCTATTATTATACGGGTTATTCCCCGTACAAAAACAAGAGATTGAAGGCAATTGAATTTAGAAAGATCCATACCGGGGCGGTGAAAGAAAGGAAGAGTGGTATAGGAAGTTTGATTAGTGAACTGAGCTTAAGTGGATTCTGAGATTATGCAGATTAAGCCATCTAAGTAAAGCCTGTCTAAGCCAGCCTTAGACAGTGATCCATACACATTCGACCCATAGCTTATGTACCCGGCCAGTCGTCTATGCAGTAGCTCCAGATCGATAGCCCAATGCACCCCTCACACATGATCGAGACCTATACCCCTCTCTTTCACCTGGGAAAGGCCGCCCTGATCAATGCGAAATTGAACGAAAAAACCCGCGATCCAATCTTCGGTGAGTGCATTTCTATTTAGGACTGGAAAGTCGATCGAATAGAGATTTCAAGCTAAACTTTCCCCATGAAGGAAGAGACTCGACCTAGCTTGATGCTTTATTCTTTTTATATCGCTCCAAACGAGCTACATACCAGGAATGAAGGTCCGATAGGAGCGAGTGGTGTTTACTAGATTAGTATAAAAGCGAGTGAAATACCTGTTTAGAACGAGCGAAAAGCCACTCGACCATAGGGACATATCCTATTCGGAAGACCATGGTAATACGAGTAGATAGGCGGTTAGGGGGGGAGAGGGGCGGCTGGGCCTGCCCTTTCAATCAATCTCCGGCCGCTCAGTGCCGCTATTGGTGCGAGTTGTAAGGAGTCTTGGTCTGCGGGTGGAGGTTCGCGAGGGGGAAGGCGGATCCCCTTGCAGGTAGGTCAAATTTATAAAGAAAGAGAAGTGTACAGATAGGCCGGGTTTCTAGCAAACAAAGGAAAGAGTTGGAAGTAGAGGGAAAGCTTAAAAACTGGAATCCGTTTGGCGAAGCCCTTGATTCCGTATACGAAGCGAGGGCTGGTGATTAATAAAAATCCTACTCCGTTTCCGAGTTTTCGTATCTTTCGTTCTTCGTACTTCTTTAAAATTTTTCTTTTGTGAGAAGGAAGGCTAACAAATCAATCTTTCTTTGCGAAGCTATTTGGGGTGGCTTTGAAACTGGATTCTGCATTCCGTCTATTTTTTCGTGAAGAATCTCTTTCGAGACCTTGTGAAGCCTTACATGGTCGGCTAAAGCAACAAATCAGAGATCTCTTTTGGCTGTCGATTGCTTGCAGTTTGATCAATTTCTTTCGTTCACCTTTTTGGTTTATTTGAATTCCGTTCTCAGATCAGAACAAAACTTTTTGATTCGCACACAGTTGCGATGCGCTCACTCAAGCTTAGGCACCGAAGAAGCATTCCATTTCCTTTCAAGTAACGAGAGGGCTATCAGTTATAAATTAAAAAGAGAGGGAACTTGCTTAGCAGTACGAGACTAAATCTTGTTTTGCTTACGGGCTGTAGCTACCGGGTCCGAAGGAGGCTGATCGTGAATCAATTCCATCTGTCTGTTAGGGCGGGCCGGTGAAAGAGAGTCCATCTTTCTCTTAAAGTTTTGTGAAGAAAGTATGGCTGCCGAAAGCTCTGGGGGAGGCTCGCTCCTCCTACATCGAACTCTTCTTTTCTTTTTTTTATTCAACAAATGCAAGTTCGTCTGATAGATTTGTCAATGGGAAAACGAAATCATGGGTGGAGGAAGAGGCTGTGATCAATAAAGGGGATGATGATGACTTCCATCTTTCTATGGATTTTCTCTCATTATAAATCGAAAGATCAGGTCAAAGCCTTCCAAAGGTCCGCTATTGGTCAGTTTTTTTCGGAGCAAGGGGTTTTCACCCGAACTCTGCGCGCCTTCTTCTTCTTCATGTTGAACGAATTTTGGCGATCGAAGCAAAGACCTAATGTTTCAACTACACCCGTCAGTAAAATGTTTTTTCAAAAAAATAAGCGGGGCTTTTTCGCTCTATCCCATCTCTTTGGGGGTAGGTGGTAGGTTCCACGTCATCGCGGCAGCTCTCAGGGCGGGCTGGTTCCAGAAAGGGCTTTTAGCTCGTTCTTGCATTTTTCTTCCATCAAATCACTTATTATTCATTCTAGCATTATCATCTACCAGTTCATATTGGCTCATTCAAGAAGAGGGTCTCTTGGTAATTCAAGACTGTTGAAAGCCAAAAACCATGCGTTCAAAGTGGAAAAGAAAGAAGACTGCCGTTGCAAGAGCCATTGATTCAACACTCCGGCCGGGGGAAGGGAACCTGAAATGGGAGACAGACCGAACTTCTTGCTTCGAGTCCTGCCGCCCGCAGCTCCCGGTTTTCCTCATTTTCTCTCTCTTGCTGAAAGAAAACCTTAAAACTTTGTCCGACAGGGATCCATTAAAATTAGATATAGTAAGTAGTTGGTTGGTCCGAGAAAGCCCTGACTGAATGATGAGCCTTTACCAGCTAAGGGGAAATAGGTGTGCTGGCTGCACTTTGTAATGAGAATCAAGATTTTGTTTTGTCTTTTTGTATCAAAACCCCTCGGAGGTTACTAGGCAGATCTCAAGGTAGAAGTCCCCTATTTCCTTTCCTATTCGTCCTTCCCCCGTGAGGCGGATTTGTCTGAAATATCTTTTGAGTATAGCAGGAGTAGATTTGATTGAATCAAAATCTTTGAACCTTAAGTCTCTTCTATAGGTTGGAAGGCGGATCATTTCCAAGAGGTTGCTAGTTGACCCCGATCGATCTCTTTCGACGCGGATAAGAAAAAAGGAGAATCCAAAATGTCTAAAGAAAAGAAGAAGAATAAAACAATCGGTCGTCACTACCAATGCTTTCATCTGGAGGAAGTCAGGCTGTGATCGAGTGGCTTTCCCTTTCTACTTCAAGGGGATTCTGAGTGCGAAAAAAAAAGAAAGCGGACGGAAGAGGGATAGAACCCCTTTTAGAGACCAAGGCTACCAAGAAAACTTTATCATCGTTCTTTGTCTTGTTCAACAGATTGGGCGTCCTATCCGATGGATGAATGAGGAGCCTTGGATGGAATAGAATGAGGAGAATGCTTGGGACAAAAAGGAGAGGAATACTACTATGATGCATGGAAAGGAATGCATGGAATGAAAGGAACCAGGACAGACGTAGAACTCTGAAAATGGGCGGGCGACTTCTCACGCGATCTATAATGCTATGTTGATAGATAGAAGATTTCTGAATAGGCAGAAGAGAAGGGCAGAAGTGCAAGATGGAGCTACGTATGCTCCAGGGCAGACTGTAATCAAGGAAATTCCATTTCTAGGCACGTTGTTTTGACCTAAATGTGATCCCGGAACCTTAGTAGCAGTCAAAATAGAAGTTTTGAATTCTCATATCAAACCCGTGCTCAGAACTCAACTTCTGACTCTAGCCTTCCAACCTGGCATGGTACCTGCATCCTGCCCTCGCCCAAGCGGTCAGTGAACTCCGGAGCGGGAAGGTAACTCTAGCAGTTGGTCTTAAGGGAGGGGGGCGTTTATCAAGGATCTAATACATTTTCCCAAGAAATATGAAAAGCAAAGAAAAGGAATCCGTACAATGGGAAGCACCCAGAATAAGGAATCATGGTGAACATCCCGATAATAGGGGGCATGTCAAAAGAGGCACGATGGCAAGCAAGACTAACTTCCTACCTTTGATTGAAGATCCACCTCTCCCCACACTCTTGGTGACTCCAAGAAAGAGAGAAAACTCCTCTATCCCGGGGGAACCTCCACAACAAGACAAGGTCTTCAATGGGCGAAAGCCCGATCCAAGATGCCCCGCTGCAAGAAGAAGCTCTTTGATCACCATCTATCGCAAATATAGTGAAAAGATGAGAAAAAATGCCAGTTTGCTTATTGAAGAGCCCTGAATAAGCAGTAAGGCGTGGGCGCGTTGGAACGATCCCGCTTTGAAAGCTCAACCTCGGAGGAATCTGTTTCGCTGGTCCAGTGACTTGGCATAAAAAGGCGAGTTGGGTTCTCCTCCATGTGGTGCACTCCTGCTTCTTCATACCCAGAAGACGTTTGAGCTGCTCCAAGGGAAAGCTTTTTGCTGCCGGATGAAGGTCTTACGTCGGCTAAGAAGACAGAAAATGCCATCTATTTTGCGGTCCTGGAGATCGGGGAGATAAGAGTTCGCCCTCCCTGTTTGGAGTGGGTGCTCGCAAGGTCAAAGTCGAAAATTCGATTCTGTCATTAAGACAGGGGTAGGGTAAAGAGTGGAATTGATTTACACCTCGAAGTAGAGATGTATTGGTTGAGTCATTCGCTAAACAACTCGGATCGAGACCCGACCCCTAAAGTAGAGTCTGTTTAGTAAGTAGTATGTGGCGGTAAATCGAGCAAATCAACTCAAGGGCTTCTGTTGGCTCATGATCTATGTACCCACTGATTATATTCCTCAATACCGATAAAGTACCTCAAGTCACCAAGATCTTTCATTCTGAACTGTTTCTGAAGGTGTGAAAAAAGAAAGAAAATTCCCATTTAACAATGCCTGCTTTTTTAATGTTATAAACTTAGACCCAAAAAATAACCATACCATAAGCCGTATAACAAACAAACAAAGAATGATCACACGAGCTCTGTCTGAATCCAGCTTCATTCACCATGGCCATCTTGAATTTTGCAAACCGACGCTCTGGGTGCTTGTTTGAGACCATATAAGGCTTTCTTCAATCGGCAAACAAGGGATGGATCGGAAGTCTGATAGGGCTTTATTTAAGAGATAGGGAAAACTGCGGTAAGAAAGACCCACTCAGTGAATCGGTGGATCACACACTTGGAGACAGGGACCCGCCTGACTATTTCGAAAGTAGACAAGTGTTGAAAGAGTGAAGTCTGGGGACAACGGTAAACGTAAAAAATGGGATCTCCAAAGCTACCCGCCCTACTAAAGAAGTTCGCAAGCAAGGGACATGCCGAACACCTACCTTTCCAACTAAGTCCCACGCGAGGACCCTTTCATTGACGATGCCTTCCGTCGTTAGCAAGCGGTGGCCGACTAGGCCTTTTCCCTAAATATTTTAGGAAGCGAAGAGGAAAGAAAAAAGTTCGGTAATCTTCTCCCTTTGGTAGGCATTTACCCAAGGCACTGATATTCTGAGTCTCTCGATTATACGTGAAATAAGGAGTTAAAGGTCTTATTCGTCTTTCTTGGCCTATGTGAATATGAGCCAATTCCGGAAAGTGAATAATTCACTATTGAAAGTGCAAGTCGACGTTCCTGATATGAAAGTGAAAGTGGAGTGAAATCTGGATATGAAGGTTCAAGTCCAGTTCCAATCTGGATATAAAAGTGCTGTTCAATCGTCGAAAGTGATCTCTCTTTTGTTGTTCTCTTTTAGTCCGCTTTTCTTTTTTCTTTCTTTGGAGTCGGGTTCTTAAGACAGGACTGGAAATCGGGTTTTCTGAATATCTCTCTTCCCTTCCGGCAAAAGAAGTAAGTTTGTTCGAGATCGAAAGAGTGCCCTCGAGAGACTAGACTGATAGTCACAGTAGTGCGCCTTCAGTTGAGGAGAGCTATTCACAAGCAGTGGTTATGAGCTCTTTCTTGTGGAGGTTCAGAATAGGTAATTCCTTCACTTCAGTTGCACTAGTGGATTGAATAACCTTTTCTTTAGTTCTAACAAAGTGCATGTGTTGTTGGTTAATAAAAACACGAGTTTCGATAGGCTGGAGGAAAGATACTATAAGTAGGACAAAGAAAGACCCTATAAGAGAAATGAAAGGCATTTTAGCATTTTTCCACTTATCCAATTCTTTTCAAGAGTATTAGAGAGAGAGCTATTCTTAGGTCAGTTCCTGAAGTCCACTTTTTTTAGTCATAAGTTCACTTTAGCTAAGTAAGTAGTCCTTCATCAAACTTGCATATCTGGCACTTTAGGGGGTCAATCTTTCATGTTGGAAGCTAAAGAAAAGGTACTCCCCCTCATTTTAAAAGGATAGGCAATTGAGAGAGAATAGGGCGATAGCGATAGACACAGGAACTGAAATAGACTAAAAGAGGACTCCCGTAGAGGAGAGGGGAAACCCGCTTAGAGCTTAGATAGGGCGATAGCCCGGTTTTTCTTGAATATCCTTTCCAGTGCTTGTCTTGTATTGAGGTATACCGAAGATATGAGTCAAAGTAGGTAAGAGAAGGGGGCTTTCACTATTATTAAGAGTAGGGCTTTAATGAAAAGAGTAGGCCCTTCGTATCTTTCTATGACCTCCAAGACGGAGCGAGACGGATAGGCAGAGCAAGAGCTCTTAAAGTCTACCCGGGCTAGCTTCTTCGTTCTTCGATCAGGGGCGGGCTTCTTCCCTTATATACGATGACATAGATAGAGCCTCCTTCTTTGATTCATTCATTGATAAAATAGTCTTCGGGGGCAGTTTACCTTTTGAATCGACAGTAGAGTAGGTTTGATCTTGCTTTCTCAATCTTTCTCTGATCCTAGCCGTGTAGTAGATCCGGCTTTATTCGGCTAAAAAGAAGTGTGTGTGGCCGTCGTATCTGCTCGCCCCCTTCTTCATTCATCCATTTAGGTCAGAATGGATCCAGGGAACCTGGCTCGGGAACAGCCCTGAAAAAACACAGTAAGAGAGTCCAATCTCTGAAATATAGCATTTTATCTCCAAAAGTAGTAGTAGAAGGCTTAGTATCTGACTTGATCCAATAGAGTCAGAACACACAGTAGATCCAGATTCCACACCTTGCTGTGGCTGTGGACTGGGGAGAGAGCAGCTCTGCGAAGCTGGGCGTTCTGTGTGATTATGGAGGAACTGTAGTACTCGCCCCAAAATGCAAGCCGGGATAGATACTTAAAGAAAGGGGGAGCGGTGGGCCTTCAAAAAGGAGCGAGGGAGTGATGGGCAACCTTAGTCTATATGTTGCTCGTGAGCCGCCAAGTACCAGTCTCGCAACAGTACTGGCGTTAAAGGATCGGTCCTTCACTTGCGGATCGTTCGCGAGTCGAACTCGCTCTCTTGCCACGCCTTTGACTCACGAACTCGAGTCGGACTCATTCACTGCTGACTTGAGGATCGTTCGTTCTTCACTCTCTTGCTATTACCCGCAGGGAGCGCAGCAACCGACGGTGCGGTGCATATTATCATATAGAAAGAAGCGAAGCGTAGCGATTCGTACTACCGGAAAAGTTTCGCTAACCGCTAGGCAATAGAGTCAGCTTACGGGGTGGGGCGCAAGTAAGCGTAGCGAATCACATAGAGTTGCCCCTACCTGCCAGCGCGCAGATAGATAGGGCGGGCGAGCGCAGGGATGGATGTCTGAGCGGTTGAAAGAGTCGGTCTTGAAAACCGAAGTATTGATAGGAATACCGGGGGTTCGAATCCCTCTCCATCCGCGAGGGCATAAGTTATCTCTTGCCTTATCTATAGATAAGAACGAAACTCCTCGACTCGAAGGATATGATGGATGGAATGGGTAGAAGGTTTAGGTTATTGTGTGTTGATTTAGTTAGGACTTTGTCTCCCTTTCGTTATCTTCCGCCCCGGGTGGATGACCTGTGGGAGCTAAGTCGAAGATCTCGGTGTCGCCGTGAGTGGTTGATAAACTGCGATTGCAGTTTGATTTAGGGAGTCCTAACCCGCTTAACAGACAAAGAAAACGATAGAGACTTCCGGGTATAGGGTGACGACCTTAATGAATCAAGTATTCAGGTGGCAGAGTTATTAGCTACATAAGCGCTCAAATTCCTGAATACTTATTGCCCTGGCTTCTATGATCAACCCCTGGCACATTTAGGTTTTGATCTGAGGCTATTCCGGTCTGCAGGACCCAACACAAGTATTCATCCTTTCCAACCTGAAAAAGGTGTTGCCGAAAGCTTACCCTCTTCCACACGGATGCTACAGCCGCTATCACTTTTGCAGGAGGGGAATTACAGAGTTCGCCTCTCGACATCTTGTTTGGTAAACGGAATTTTGACCCAGGCGCCCTAGTGTTGCCTAACCGTTCGGCCGGAGATGTCGGATGCGAGATCTTTAGCTACTTGTATCAATTTGCCACAGTGTGCTTAGATACAATGCGCTGGCAGCTGAGGCTTGGCAGGATGGGAGTGAATTAAGGTCGAGGGAGCAGGAAAGAGTTTGTTATTCGCTATTGGCTTAGTACGGCCTATACATAATAGGGCCATGACGGTTTGTTTTGGCAAGGCCTTGAACTTCATATATCCCTTTTTTACTCAATCCAGAATACCGATAAAGTCAGATTGAATCATTTTATCGACCTTTCCTTTCCTTTGGATTTATTATCATAGGTAGTGTTCGAGATCGCCTCTGTGCGGTGAACGCTCGAATGTAGCTAACATCAGTTTTGTCTTCGCGTGGTTGAAGGAGATGCTGCTGGATGGAATGCTTCCGGGGCGCCATGATCCTTCTATCAGGAATAATAGAGGGCACTGACTGACTGCATCAATCATCGCTCAGTGAGCTATTAATTGCCGCCAATAGCGCTTCGCTTGCATGCAAGGCGGCTAATAAAAGCGCCAGGTAGACGCGCGGAGATGCATTTTGAGTACTGGTGGTACTGGACAAGCTCTAGGGGAATAATCTCTTTCTTATTTCTTTCTTATTTCTTTCCCATGACGACTAGGAACGGGCAAATCAAGAATTTCACTTCGAATTCCGGACCTCAACATCCTGCTGCTCATGGTGTTTCACGATCAGTATTGGAAATGAACGGAGAAGTGGTGGAACGTGCGGAACCACATATTGGATCACTCCAGTGCGGCACGAAGCCGCTGACGCTGAGTAGGCTCCTATGCCGCTAGCACGGTGGAGGTTCCGTAGCGCGTCATGAGCACCGGGCAAAGGGACGGTTGAGCAACTCAAGCGAACCGCCCTACCTGACTTTGGATAAAGATAGAAGGGAGAAGGTTGTGAAGGTGGCCTCGTTATCCACACATCTGGTCGGAGGACCGACCTGGGTTTTCACGAGCGTAGGCGGGTCCTGGAGTGCCCGTCAAGGGCGCTAGCGCATACCCCGGGGTGATCATCACCACCTGCACCTCACATCTCGGCACAGTGGAACGTGTAACCCGCCTGCTGTCCAAGTCAACCACTGAATTTCCTGTAATTCATAGCGCCTAACAGAACGTAGCAGCAAGGGACAACCCACCCATACAGACAGCCTGCGGGGAGGATGGCACTACTGGCAAAGACCGTCTGGCGAAAACGCCGCAGGCGCGAAGCGTGGTGGGCCTGCGCCGGGGGAGCATAGGGAGGAAAGGGAGCCCGGACGGTAGAAGAGCCAGGGGAAGCCGGGTCATTTGACGGAAATGGAAGGCGGCTCATTCATTCTTGAAAAAAGAGGGGGGGAGCGAGCCAATGTATCAATGAATAGATACAGTCAACGGTAGACAGACAGCGCTGCCTACACGCGAATTAGCTTCCGAACAAGCAACGGATTGAGCAACTAGCGCGAAAGCCGTTGCGCTAACGCGCATCCGTTTTCTTGCTGGTCGAGCAGTCTCAATTTCACTACAGGATTTGCGAATGAATGCTGGGCTGGGCCACCTCAAATGGCGTGAGCCGCATGCGGGGAGACCCGCACGTACGGTTTTCAGGGGGATCCGGCCGGCCGGCGCCCACCCGACTAGAGGGACTGAGAAATTAATCGAGTACAAAACTTATCTTCAAGCTTTACCTTATTTTGATCGTTTAGAGGGCGATCGCGGAGTCACTGAATGAAGTCCTCCCTCCCTTTCTTTCGGAGGTGCTGACCCGCTGCGAGGCAGATATGACTAAGTGACATATTGAATATGGCGACGACTACAGCATGTCGTAGAAGGAGATAAGAGGTGGAGCCAACGACCCACTAAGACTCACGTATCTACAACTACATTCCCGAGCGGCAGTCAAACGGAGGCGTGAATGCAAGATGCCAGCGGAATGATCGACCGGACAGAGGCTAGGGCTGCTTTCTTCCCACCGCGTCCTTCCCTGTGTGTCGGAGATATAAAGCGAGTGCACCGGAAAAGAAGGGGAACTGAGTCGATCTATTCCATGGCGAAGCATCCGAAGCATAACTGCACACTCACACGATCTTTGCCGAGAGATAGGAGCATTCGGTGGAACCGGTGAACTACACTTGCTTCTTGATAGATGTGTGGGACAGAGGGCTCGTGGTACCTGCTGCCCACCCTTCCTCCGCTTTGATAACCGTGTGAACGGAGAGTGGGCAGAGCAAAAGGGAAGGAGGTCCTCATACGGAGTCGCACACTTGAGCAGTGCGGGAGACTGGAGAATGGGTCGAGTAAACTCCCTTAGGGCCGATTAAATCACAGACGAGGTTCTTTATTTTTTCTTTTTGAGGGCTAAAAGGCAGAGGTAAATACTTCGAAGAGGCGGCTCGGCAGGGATGGAATGGTCAATCGTCAAGTCAAGGATGACTTCTTTGTTGGCGAAACGATGGGGGAGAGAAAGCACGCCAGTGATTCTCTGAGCCGGTCTTCATTTCCAACGCCTCGGGAAACAGGTCGAGATAGATGACAGCACCTTTTTTTTTATCCTCTTCCTTACCGGGAAGGCGCACTTCTCTTCTTCTTCTGGCCTTCACCTCCTGCCCGGCCCGGAAATAGAACCCAGCCCCCTTTCTGATCCATTCATTTCTGCAAGCAGGCGGGATCCAATCCAGAGCTAAGCCCCCCCCTATTCGAAGCCGGGTGTGGCCTCGCCCTTTTGCTCTTCCTTCGGTTTGGCTCCACGAAGGCGCCGCCTAGACTAGGAGCCCCACTCATATTCAAAAGGCGCCCAGCTTTCAAGACGATGATAATAAGTAGTTAGGCTGCCATTTTTCCAATATCATGGAATAGCATGGCCCGGGGCTAAGGTAACTCCAGTGGGAGAGCCGTGTTATGGGTGACCTTATTGCACGGTTCAGAGAGCACTTGTGTATGTGATGCAAGTGAACGTGTACGAAAAAGCTGT